GGCCACGATACCAATCAACATAAAATAATCAATTTTAACAATTATGGTAAGATCGTGCACCCTCATTTTTGCTACTTTTGCGATAATAGAATAAAAATTTCTTTATTCTTCTATCATAGGAGGGACATGATAGAAGAATAAATAATAAAAGTTTTTGGCTTCTCGGTACAAATCAAAATGAACCAATTACAAATAAATAATAATTATTTTAACCTACAAAATCATAAAAGAAAAAATACCATCAATTCATAATAAACGAAAACAATAAAAACAACCAAAATGTGAAAATTTGCATCAAAATAAAAAAACAAGTTTATAAAAATTGAAATAAACAAAAAAATTTTACGGTACTCTATCATACTTACTAAAAATAATTGTTTATTACGCAAAAATAAAACTAAGAAATTAATCCAAAAAAAAAGTTGCAAATAAAAGTTAAAAGAATTAAAAACAAAAAACACAAAATCAACATAGTACAAAAATCTAAGCTCTACCGCAATTTTAACACTTATAAGATTTCAATCAGAAAGAAAGGTTAAAACAAAAGGTAACATAAAAAAATAACAAAAAAAAACATTTAGACAACTTAGAAAAGAAAGTAATTTTACAGCAAATGTATAATCCTGAATTTGATATCTGTACCACAATCCATGAATAAAATAAAATAAATTAGAAATCATAAAAAAGAAAGTAACAAAAACACTTGTATAAAAAATTACAAATAAATTAGTAAAAAAAAATTCATTGAGATGAACAACAATAATTTTATAAAGAATATCAAATTTGAAAAGTGGATAAAATAAAGTAATTATTATAACATTTAAAAATGAATAATTGACAAAAATAGAAGCCAAAAAACTAATGAATAAAAATAATATTCTACGTCGAGTTTCAATAAAATAAATTCAAAAAGGTTTGGCCATAAATTTTTAACCCCCCTGAGTGGTAGATGTTTGAGGTTGGACTCGAACCTAACATTATGAAAAATCTCCATTTTCCGCTTTTCCTCAAAGCTACTCAAACAAATTTTTATTCTTTCAGACTTAAGTAATTTTTACAAACCGTACAGCAACCTCACTCTTACGCAAATTTTGCAACGAAATCGCCTGTTTTTTTACAACAGGTCTTTGATGCAGCGTCAAAAAAATAGTTCCTAACATAGAAACCAATAAAACAAGTCCAGATAAAACCAATAAATACCCATAAAAAGTATATAAAACAAAACCAATCGAAAAAATATTTGTAACTTCATTTTGTTGCAAAACTCAATTGAATCAATCCATCTTTAAGTTTGATAAAACAAAGCCTGCATCAAAATAATTTTGTAGAAATGAAAAAAAATCAAAGTAGGAAATTAAATCCAAATTAGCAATCAACAAAAATTGAAATAAAAAAAGAAGAACTATAAAAACACTGACAGGTTTTATGTAAAATTCTTCCAGTATGTTAACTTTTATATTCAACATCATAACGATAAACAAAAACAAAACAGCGATTGCACCCACATAAATCACTATAAACATAGGAAGGGTTAAAACAAAATATTTAACATATTTACCTCTTAAAACTAAATACATTATGCAAGATAATTAGTAGTTTTAAATAAAAACAGCCTAACTTTTATTCCATTCCAACAACTCATAAAAAAATAATTGTTTATATGCAACTAAACAAAACAAAACTATTTTTAAAAAGTTTAGTCTTCCATTGCAATAAATTCTGCACCTATTAAAAATAACAAACTTGCAGCATTTAAAAAAACCAAAATTAGAAATAAAACAGAATGAACGGTATTCACAGAACCAACAACCATTCAAGCTGAAACAATTAAAAAACTAGAAAATAAATAAAAAAGGAATTCTAAATTCATTTTTTTAAATATTGAAGCGAAGAAAGAGATTCGAACTCTCAACCTTAATCTTGGCAAGATTATGCTCTACCATTTTGTGCTACCCTCGCCCTTTTAAAGTACCGAAGTTGTCATCGCAAACACGGCGAATGGAGTTCGGTTGGCTTGAACGTCAGATTGTGAATTTGAAAGCCGCAGGTTCAAATCCTGTTATTCGCCCACTATTATATACAGTTTTTATAAATCACTTAAAATATGCCTGCAACCATTTAAAATGTGATAACAAACTAAAAACAAGACAAAATAAATTAAACAAAGTACAAATCAATATGGAATACTATTCAATAAAAACAATTTTAAAAAAGAAACAATGGAATTTCAACAACCAAAAAATGTCAACAATCTTATTCAAAAAAACAAAAGTAATAAAAAGAAAGCAACAATAACACCCGACAAACGATGTCAAATCGACAAAATTGAACCCTTTTGAGGTTTGTAAATTGATAAATGAGGAGACATGGGTCTTAAAGTTTTCATTCCAGGCATTAAATGCGCGTTTAATAGCTTTTGCTCTTTCCTTTTTTTGTTTGCCTCTCTTTTCTTCTCTATCCTTTCTTTTCTTTGTCGCATTCTTTCTTCCATAAATGGCGTAACATATAACAATGTTAATAATGCTTCTTTTTTCTTCTCTCTTTCTTCTCTTTTTTGTCGCCTTTCTCTTTCCACCTGATCTCTAATTTCATATATAGTTGGCTTGCCTGCGAACATAGGTTTATCTTTTTCAAGGAGAGCTCTCACTGTTTTCTCAGAAGCAAATTTTGTCCACAAATCATTATCACCTAAAGGTCGATATATTGAATCCCCAAACATCAACAAACTAATTTCTGCCCGAGACATACCTGTAGTATCTATTGAATGACTATATCTTTTTTTCTTAGGTTTCACAGGAACAAGCTGGGAACCAGGATTTCTTCTTGCATATTCTTCTCTCTCGAGCAAATCTAACAGATAATCTAATTTTTTTTCTGAAGGAATCGATTTATTTTCTTGAATCAAACGTCATTTTTCTCATAATTCTTCTCGCGTAAATATTGTTTTTATTTCTTCTATTGTAAGTTTAAACATGAAATTTATTAAATTTTTAATGCAAAAAAGCCAAAAGCTTAACATGCAAACAGCAGTATTTGTACCCCGTTTTAGATATAAAAACAATATGAATGTTGTTCGTATTTCTATGCTAACTTTTATTACTAAATCATACACTAAAACCGATCTTTCTACTAGTCTACTAGAACATTCATGAAAAAATTCCAAAGTAATTTTGCACTTTAATGGTTTCAGTGCTTAATTTATTTAACATGGCTAACCGACAATGCTTTAAGCTAAACAATCGGTGCACTAGAGGTTAATTTGTTTCAATCCTCTCGTACTAAAAACAAAGATTATCATTTTTTCTAAATCCACAACAGATAGGGACCGAACTGTCTCACGACGTTCTGAACCCAGCTCACGTACCTTGTTACTCGGCGAACAGCCGAACCCTTGGAAATTTCTACTCCCCCAGGATAAGATGAGCCGACATCGAGGTATCAAACCGTGGTGTCAATGAGAACTTTCAACCACGATAAATCTGTTATCCCTAGAGTTTCTTTTATTTGTTAAGCGGTATTGCTTCCATACACTAATTACCGGATCATTATAACCAACTTTCGTTTTGACTCAACTTATAGGTTTTATCATCAAGCAGGTTTTTACTATTAAGCTCCTTATTCAAAAAACAATGATAGAACCTACCTTAGTACACCTCCGTTACTTTTTAGGAGGTATCCGCCCCAGATAAACTACCCATCTTAAAATGTTTTTAAAATTAAATAAGCAAACTTTAATAAAAAGAGTGGTATTTCATTATTACTTTGAGCTCCCACATATACTACACAAATTATTAAAATTTACAATACAAGATTGCAGTAAAGAATCATAGGGTCTCTTCGTCTAATTGTGGCTACCCCGTATTTGCACGGGAATTATAATTTCGCTGGAATCACACTTGAGACAGTGAAGCAGTCATTACACCATTCATGCAGGACAGAATTTACCTGTCAAGGAATTTCGCTACCTTAGGATCCTTATAGTTAAGACCGCCGTTTACTCAGAGTTAGTTACTAATAAATATTAGAATATATTTCTCTTTAAGCACCGGGCAGGTGTCAGACTCTATACAGCTTAAAACAATTAGCAGAGTCCTGTGGTTTTGTTAACCAGTTGCTACTTCCTATTTTGTGTCACCTTTTTAAGGGTACTTTTTGTTGCGAACGTAAAAAGTCAATTTGCCGAGTTCCTTCAGCGTGATTTTTCCAATCATCTTGGTTTTACCAAACCAGTCTACCAGTGTCGGTTTTAAGTACAGTCAATATTTATTTAGATTTTTCTTGAAAACTGAGAACAATCTTATCTTTTTAGCTCCCTAGAAGATAAAACTGTTCATCAACTTTGTACATAGGTTTTTAACCCAACTAAATATGATTTTTATAAAAACCTTCTCATCAAAGTAAATTTTCATTTTATTTTAGAGACTGATTTACTCTATATTTTCAAAAATAATATAGAAACCCGTAAACAAACAATGAATATGATTTCAACATATTTTTCGCTACTCATATCAGCATTATTTCTCTTGATTTAAAATTATAAAAACTTTCGTTAAAATAACATTATAAATAACAAGATATTCTACTACCAACTTCTCATTAGTTTCGTCATTTTAGTATAATCTTAAGTTCTATTAAATTTTAAATCCTAATTTTAATATAAATATTGAGCTAGAACGACACTCTCTATTGGATGGCTGCTTCTAAGCCTACCATAAATGCTTATAAAAATCAAAATTTTTTTCACTAAGCGATTAATTTCAAAACTTTAATGAACGAGTAGGATTGTTATCCTTTTGACCAAGAACCTTAGCGCCCTTAGTCTGACGATTCTTTTTAAAAATAAGATTCTAAGTTTAAATAGATTTTAAAGTTGCTTAACCTTTCGATCTCTTTAGAGCTTTACCCTCAAATTTATCTAAATACCGCACTACTAAAATAGTTTTCGTAGAAAACCAGCTATAACCAACTTCGATTAGCTTTTCACTCCAAATCACAAATTAGACCCATACTTTGCTACGTATGCGGCTTCGGTCCTCCATTATCAATCTAATGTAACTTCAACCTATTCATGATTAGATCAGTTGGCTTCGGGTCTAATACAATTGACTAAGTACATAAAAATGTTTGAGTTTTCTTTACATTCACTTAAACGCTTAAGTTTGCCAATCGTAATAACTTGCTGATCCATTATGCAAAAGGTAACCTGTAACTGCAATTTTACAGCTCCAAATAAATAATAAGTATTCGATTTCAAGCAGTATCATTTTATTCTGATATTTTATCTTTCCTTCACAGTACTTGTTCACTATCAATCAAGAAAAAGAATTTTAGCTTGGAAGATGGATCTTCCTTATTCATGCAAAACAAAAAATTCTGCAATACTTAATGTCAATTTTATTTGAATTTTGGAGAATAATTAGATACAGGATTTTTACCTTCTTAGAAATTTCTCTTCAGTAAGTAAAATTAAACAAAGCTAAATTTAAAGTTTTTAAAAAAATTTATGTTCGTTCGCCACTACTTATAAAATCTCGTTTGATTTTTTTTAGCATGCTACTTAGATGTTTCAGTTCGCAGCTTAATAAAAATAAAAATTGGTCTTCCTGTGGGTATCTAGATTTCACAGGTTTATACCTCCACCTAACTTTTCGTACAAGACGCCCAGTAACTTTTTCTTGTTAAGATTTCCACCAAATACTTTTCAAAATTTTTATACCTAAAACAACAACTCACAATGTATTCATTAACAAAGGTAAGATTCGAACTTACGATCTCCAGATCATGAGCCTGGCGAGATAACCACTACTCAACTTTGTCATTTTTAAGGTAATAGAAAGTAAGGTAATAAATTTTCTTCAGCCGCACGTTCCCGTACGACTACCTTGTTACGACTTCACCTCAATTGTTGACTTCAGCATCATTCAAAAAATCAGTAATATTAACACTTTTATTAGATAACCATAAAATAATGAAAGGTTATTAACAAACTGGTTCATCAATTTCTGATAAAATACAACTTTCGACGTGTGACGGGCGGTGTGTACAAAATCTGAAAACTATTTCACCGTAGCGTGCTGATCTACGATTACTAGCGATTCCAGCTTCATGTTTTCGAGTTGCAGAAAACAATCTGTATACAATAATACTATTTACATTTATAAAGATTTTCACCTTATTTTAATCTGTAAGTACAATAGTAGCACATGAATAGCCTAGCTTATAAGGACCATGAAGACTTGACGTCATTCTTAAATTCTACTAAGTTTTATTTTTTCCTCAGCAGTCTATGCAGTAGTTCAATTGAACTTAATCAATCATGCATACAAGAGTTTCGCCCGTTTCAATTTTGGAGTTAACCAAACAATTCACAACACGGGCTTTCGACAGCCATGCAATCCTGTATTCATACCAAAGTATTCTGAATATACAAAAACTAGTAAGGTTTTGCGCGTTGTATCGAATTAAATCACATGCTCCACCGCTTGCGCAGATTCCCGCCAATTCCTTTGAGTTTCAATCTTGCGATCGTAGTCCCCAGGTGGAGTGTTTTATGTTAATTATAATACTTCTGAAAAATCCAAAAGTAAACACTCATCTTTGATAGCATGGACTACGAGGGTTCCTAATCCTATTTGCTCCCCATGCTTTCGCATACCAATGTCAGTATTAAGCCAGATTGTTGCTTTCGCTATTAGTATTCCTTTAAATATCAACGAATTTCACTTCTTCATTTAAAATTTTACAATCTTTTCCTAAACTCGTAGTAAATCAATTTAGAAATAACTTTTTAAAATTAAATTTTAAACTTTTATATAACAATCAATCTACCATCTTCATGCACTTTACACCCAATAAGTTTAATAACGTTTGCTCTTCTCGTATTACCGCGGCTGCTGGCACGAGATTAGCCAGAACTTTTTCTCAAGGTAATGTCATGCTTCTTCCCTTGTAAAAGACGTTTTACGATCAATCGACCTTCTTTTTTTCTTCACGCACATAATTTAACTAGGTCAAGCCTTCGCTCATTGCCCAAAATTCCCCACTGCTGCCTCGTTTTTATGAGTCCGGACCGTGTCTCAGTTCCGACGTGACTGTTCAATTTTCCAAAACAATTAAAGATTATCGGCTTGATATATTTTTAGCATATCAACTACCTAATCTTAACATAGACTTCTCTAAAAGTAACAAATGTCTTTGACTATCCTATATTGATAGGTCTTAAAGGTAAATTTCTATGCTTTCTCACTCGTTCGCTACAAATCATTAACTTAAATAATCTGTTCAACTTGCATGCGTTATGCTAATTACAAACGTTTATTATGAGCCAGGATCAAGCTCTTAAAATTTTTCAATAACTCAAAATTGTTAATTTTTTCTTTCTATTACCTTAATGACGATAGAAAGATTTGAACTTTCAACCCATGGATTATGATTCCATTGTTCTACCCTTGAACTATACCGCCATGCTTGATTGCAAACCTGCTTAACCTTGTTTAGTCTTGTATAAAGAATACTACCTTAAACAATTTATATTTCACCATTGAGTTCGTTGGGATCCGGTGTTTCCATAAATTTACAAGTTAAGCAATTTAAACCTCCAATTAACCTATTCCCTACAAGATTCGAACTTGTGCTAATGTTTCGAAAAAACATCGTCCTAACCACTAGACAAAGGGAACACTTTAAATTGGTCAATTTTATTATTTAACCGTATAATTTTTTCTACTATGTTTTAAATAGCACAAAATCAAAGTGTACAATTTTATCAAATCAAACCATAACTTACCGATTAATTAAATTTCACACGAGAAAAACGGGACTCGAACCCGCAACTTTTGATGCGACAGACCAACACTCAACCTTTGAGTTTTTTTCCCACTCTCATGTCTAGAGTTGGATTTGAACCAACGACACAAGGATTTTCAGTCCTCTGCTCTAACCAACTGAGCTATCCAAACAATAGTAAAACATTTTTCAATTCTGACAGTTGACCACATAATTCTTCTTATTACGTTTCAAATAGCACTAAAATGATAATTTATTTTAACAAAAAATATGTCAACAATTCGTACAATGCAATATTATACGCTATAATGCAATAAAAAATTCTCCAATTTTCCTAATAAAGGAAGTATAACTAAAAAATGAAAAAAATAATAAACGCTTAAACATTGACCAATAAAAATGTATGGTGGCTCAACAGGCATAACACCAATTCAACCAAGTAAAAAACAACATGCACCAAAAATCCAATACAACTTTTTATAAAGTGGTCTAAAACGAGAACTTCTTATTTCCGTACTATGAATTCAGGGCAATAAAGCCAAAACAAAAATTGCAAAAACCATTGCACAAACTCCTGGAAGTTTGTAAGGTATACTACGTAAAATTGCATAAAAAGGCATAAAGGTCAGAAAAACTTAAACCTTTTAGAGGTTTAAATATTAAACTACCCATTAAACCGTACATAGATCTTCTAATTTACACAGGTTTTTAACAATTAACAATAGATAAACTTTTTAACTTGTAATGCTTGTACAGTTCTTTATATATTATATAACCTTTTAAAGTTTCAAATTAAAAAAGCCGTAAACCACAAGAACGCACAAAAGTATCATTCCGGAACTATATGAGCAGGAGTAACCATAGGATTTGCTTCAATATAATTGTCACTGTGACCTAATAAATTAGGCATAAAAAAAACAAAAATAAAAAAAACAAAGATAAAAAAAATTAACCCAACAAAATCTTTTATTATAAAATAAGGATACATAGGTACTTTATCAAATGATGAATCTATACCTAACGGGTTACCAGAACCTACCCGATGCAGGGCAGCTAAATGAATCAACGAAGCAGCAGCAATTATAAAAGGTAATAAGTAATGCAAACTAAAAAATCGATTTAAAGTAGCATTATCTACAGAGAAACCTCCTCATAATCAAGTAACGATGGAATTCCCAACCAAAGGTATTGTTTAGCATAGTATATTTAATAACCTCCTATCAAACTAAAGAATTACACGATAGTAAATTTAGTTTTAATTAAATACAAAACTTATCTATAACAATAATATAGCCTTTCTTATTCAGCTTTCTTCTAGTTGAATAAAATACTATTAATTAATAAAATACCAGAAACTAAATTGGTTATTACAGTTGCTCCCCACAAACTCATTTGCCCTCAAGGAAGAACATATCCAATAAATGCAGTCATTATCATTAAGAAAAAAATGATAACCCCAATCACTCAAACATATTGTCTCGGATGCAAATACGAACCATAATATAAACCGCGAAAAATATGAATGTATACAGTAATAAAAAAAAAAGAAGCACCATTAGCATGAATATAACGCAAAGCTCAACCATAATTTACATCGCGACAAATATGTTCAACACTAGCAAAAGCCAGATCTACGTGTGGTGTATAATGCATAGCCAGAAAAATACCTGTTAAAATTTGAATAATTAGACATATAGAAGCCAAAAAACCAAAATTTCAACCGTAATGGATAGAAATCGGAGTTGGGTAAGCTACAAGATGGTCGTTTAATACTGAGATCAAAGGTCGCTTTAAAAATTGCATAACATTAAATAATCTTACGAATAATTTAATTGTAAAATTAAAACTTTTGTACATTTCAACTACCTCCCACCTTTTCAAAAAAATAATAATTTAAACAACTCAGTAAAAATTAACAAAAATACTTATCAAATCCTCTTTTTAAATACATAAATGCAATGTATCTTTTAATTGAATAAAAAACTAAAACAAAAAATTTTTAACTTTTAACACAAACCAAAACCACCAAACAAAAGACAAACTAGATACAAAATAATATCAACTAACCTTTCGTTAAATTTAAAAATTCTACTTGAATTGTTCCCCGAATCCTATAATAAATAACTAAAATTGCCAAACCAATTGCTGATTCCGCTGCAGCAACCGATAAGATTAAGATAGAAAAAATTTCTCCAACTACATCATCTAAGTAAAATGCAAAAAAAGTGCAATTGCAACTAACCGCTAACAATAAAATTTCTATTGACATAAATAACAATAATATATTTTTTCGATTTAAAAAAAGCCCTACTACCCCTACAAAAAAAAGTAAAAAAATTGTGTTAAAAACCATCTTTCTTAAAATTAACAAAAATACTTATCAAATCCTCTTTTAAATATATAAATGCAACTGATTCCATAATCCAACTTTCAATTACAATAAACTATAAAAACAAAAAAATCAGCATATATCAAAATTGAACAAAACGTAAATTCTTTATAAAGATTCTCGGATGGGGTAAAATCTTGCTACCTTCATTTTTGTAATAATTCATCAAATAAAATTCTCAAACCAAAAACAACAATTACCAGAAACGATAAAATAGTAAATATACAAAAAGACCACTTCGCATGTTCTACAATACAGGCAATATAAGCTTCCAAACTTGCAGGAAGCGGATTAATCCCAATAAACAACGTGTAAAGCAAATAAACAATATAATATCTAAATCACGCTAAACACCACTTTTCAAAATAACCTATATATCACTCATAAACTTCTCTTGAATCAATTCTCTTGCAATATCAAACTGAAATTGATAATAACAAGAGAATAAAAAAAGTGACCTTAGTTAAAAATGTGAAATTTAAAACTAGCACTTTCAATTTTTCTATCGTCATAATTTTTATTCAACACCCTTTTTTTTGTACCCTACTTTAAATTATAAATTATTCTCACTTTAATGTACCTTTAAATCATTCCGATCATTTTTAAAAATAGTTTAATATTATAAATTAAAGACCATTGGACTTAAGAAAAAAAATCAATTGATCATTCATAACCTGACTTTCAACTAAAAAAGAAATATCTTTTTTTAAAATTTGCACCTTTTTCTGAAATACTGCTTGCTCTAAACTAAAAAAATACGACAAGATTAAAGAAGTCAACACCCAAGACTCAATATCTTTTATTACAGACAATTGTTTGCTATAATTTTCCATTGCAGAAACATTTACTTTTTGTTTTAGTTGCGCATGCACAACAGCAATACTTTGCAAATGTAAAAAATAAAGTTGGGATACTTGATATTTAAGAAGAATGTGTGAGAGTAAATAAGTAAACCTTACACCAAAAGAATGGTTGCTAAAATTTTGTAAAACCGACTGCAAACCATTATAAATTTTAAGCGAATCACCATCTAAATAATTTGATATAGAAAAACTCAAATATTCACGTCACAGTAAAACAAAACCAACAAAACTTATTAAAAGAAAAACTTCCTCATTAAGAAGAAAAAAGGATTGAGATATCAAAAAAGATATCATTAAAATTAAAGTATAAAATAACATATTCTAAACTAAAATAAATTTAGTTACATAAACCACCTCATCAGTACACTGATATAAATAAAAACAGTCATATAACGTCTACAAAATGTCAATACCAAGCCGCAGCCTCAAATCCAAAATGATGTTCCACACTAAAATGATAATCTAAAAATCTTATTAAACAAACCGTTAAAAAAGTAGTACCAATGATAACGTGAAATCCATGAAAACCAGTAGCTATGTAAAAAGTAGAACCATAAACCCCATCCGAGAATCTAAATTCAGCATCTGAATACTCCAAAATTTGATAAAGGGTAAAAATTACAGCTAACAAAATCGTTAAACCCATCGCATACGTCACCTGCTTTTGGTCACCTCAAACCATAGCATGGTGAGCTCAAGTAACCGTACAACCTGACAACAGTAAAATCATGGTATTTAAAAAAGGAACACCTCAAGGATTTAAAACGTTTATTCCTTTAGGTGGTCAAATACTGCCTATTTCAATATTAGGAGATAGACTGCTATGAAAAAAAGCTCAAAAAAAAGCAACAAAAAACATCAATTCCGACAATATAAACAGAATTACCCCATAACGTAACCCTCTTTGTACAAGATTCGTGTGGTATCCACCAAAAGTAGCTTCTTGAACAACATCCTGCCACCATACAAACATAACTGAAGCAAGCAACAAAAAACTCAACAGCAAAAGAATGCTTCCCCCTCTTACATGATGAAAATACATAACAGCAGCTAAAACACAACTTAATGTACTTACAGAACCAATAATCGGTCATGGACTAGAATCCACTAAATGAAATGGGTGCCTTTGAATAACTGCATAAATTTTTGGATTTTGCACAACTTAACTTTCAATTCCCTTTTTTTTGTACCCTACTTTAAATTATAAATTACTCTCACTCTAATGCACCTTTGAATCACTCGTAAATAAATCCTACAGTCAAAGTAAACAAAAAAATCAGCATATATCAAAATCCTAGTTTTGAAATTTTGTTTAATACTAAAGATCATGGAAATAAAAAACTAATCTCTAAATCAAAAATTAAAAATAAGATAGCAACCAAATAAAAACGAACATCAAAAGTAGTCCTTGCATCTTCAAAAGGATTAAAACCACATTCATAGGCACTCGTTTTTTCATGATTATAATTTTGAGGAACTAAAAAATAAGATAACCCCAAAATTAAAAAAGAAAGAAAAACACATATAAAAAAATAAACTAAAATAGAACCATATTCAGAATAAATATTCATTGTCTATAAAACTCATTATTAAATATTAATCAAATTTTACCACACATGATACAAACTTACTTATTAGAATAAAATAAAATCCTATAAAGGAAATCAGTTAAAAATTAACATAACTCCAGCAATAAAAACAACTCAACCACACGAAAAAGGTAAAAAAACCTTTCATCCTAAATACATTAATTGATCATAACGACTAAAATAAACAAAATTCATTTTTTTGCAAGATGTACATAAAAATTGATTTATACATTTTATCCAGCTTTTAACTACAAAACTTTTATTAAACTAAACACAATTTTATACTCCATAACATATTTCTTCTCTGGTAATAAAAGTTTTCCACTATCGAGGAAATGCAGCACGAACCCAAATAAAAATAAATAACAAAAAAGTTGTTTTCAAACCAAATCAAATGCTTCCAGGAATCCAATAAAAAACAGTAAAGTTCAAAAGAGGCAATCAACCTCCTAAAAAGAAAATAGTTCCTAAGCTGCTCATTAAAATCATATTAGCATACTCTCCTAAAAAAAACAAAGCAAATCCCATAGCAGAATATTCAACATTATAACCAGCCACCAATTCCGCCTCAGCCTCTGGTAAATCGAAAGGAGCTCGATTCGTTTCGGCCAATGAAGAAATAAAAAACATAATAAAAAGTGGAAATAATGGAACACAATACCAAACAGATTGTTGAGCCAATACAATTTGAGTTAAATTTAAAGAGCCTGCACAAAGAAGCACTGAAATTAATATTAACCCGATTGAAATTTCGTAAGATACCATTTGTGCAGCGGATCGTAAAGAACCTAAAAATGCATATTTAGAGTTAGAAGACCATCCTGCTGTAATAATGCCATAAACACCTAAAGAAGAAATAGCTAACAAATAATTAATAGGCATCTTCTCACCTTTATAAAAGTATTGCTTGTAACTTTTTTACACAATATTTAATAAAATCGATAAATCTGTTAATTTATTTTTACTTTTGTTTATAAATTGATAATAATTCTATAAGTTAATACAACTTTTATTATTGACTAAGTAAAAAATATATTTACATAAAACTCCAATGGAAATATCAGCAAAAAGCATCCCCTCATTGATAAGTAAATAGAGAAACACAAAAAATGCAGTCTTTTAAAAAATTAATATTAATTTTTTTAATTTATTAATTCAGTAATTTATTTATTAGTTTCACCATACTGTTAAATATAAAATTGTACAAAATTTTATACCTAAAATTTTAGTAAAATAGTCTAGATGACACAAGGTATGATACATCAAGAAAGCAATGCAAGAAAAAAAGTAAGAATAGGTGCTAAAATAAAAATTATTAAATTAGCACTTGACGGTAATACCATTTCTTTTACAAAAAGTTTCAAACCATCAGATAAAGGTTGTAATAAACCAAAAATACCAACGACGTTAGGACCTTTCCTAGATTGCATAGCCGCCATAACTTTTCGTTCTGCTAAAGTCATGTAAGCAACAGCAATTAAAAGTGGTATTAACATAAAAAGAAATTTTACTATAACATTTAAAAAGAAAAATAACATTTTTCAGTTCACAAACCTTTTTAACCCAAACGCAAAATTCTTCATCATTCAAAAGTTAAATTCTAAAACAATAAACAAGTTCAATTATAAAACAAAGGATAAAGCAAAATCTCTAATAAAAAGTAATACTCATTCTGAATTTGCAAAGAAAAAAATAACAATAAAAAGAGACAGACTCAATGTCATAGCAATTTTCTTCTCTAAAACAACAAAAAATGGTCAATCTTTAAAAAACTCAAAATACATAATTTTTATTAAACGCAAATAATAAAAACAAGCTAAAGAACTAAGCAAAATACTCATAAATAACAAACCAAAAAACCCTCCCTCCAATAAAGATAAAAACACAAACAACTTACTAAAAAACCCTATTAATGGAGGAACTCCAGCTATGGAAAATAATACAATTGCCAACGACAAAGCTAACAAGGGATTTGCTTTAAATAACATTTTAATATCCGAAATATAACGTAATTGACCCGAATTTATTTCCCAAATCCGTAAACAAAAAAAAATAACAAAAATGCTCAAAGTCATCACCATATAAGTAACTATATAAAACAAAAATCCTTCGATTGATTTCAAAGTACCATTTATGATCGCCAACAAAATAAAACCTACATGAAAAATTGAACTGTATGCTAAAAATCTCTTTCATTTTGTCTGTACAAAAGCACCAAATGAACCTACAATTAAAGATAAATTCACACAAAAGATCAATATCTGTTGTCAAAAAATAAAGTAAGATTGAAAGGTACTAATAAACAGACGTGAAAAAACAATCAAAACAACAAATTTAGGGAACAAAGCAAAAAAAGCAGTAATATTACTAGGAGCCCCTTCATAAACATCTGGTAATCAAAAATGAAAAGGTACTACACCAATTTTAAATAATAATGAAATTATTATTAATAATATACTAAATAAGATACTATTTGAAACTGAATAACTTGCAAATAAATTTAAACTAATCAATAATTTTGAAAGATCACTGAAATTAGTAAGACCTGTCAATCCATAAATAAATGAAAAACCTAACAATAAAATTATCGATGAAAAAGAACCAAGTATAAAATATTTCAAACCAGCTTCAGCTGAAAATTCAGAAGTTCGTTTTGAACTAGCTAGAATATAAAAAATAAGACTTTGTAACTCGATTGATAAATACAAACTTAAAAGATCAAAACTAGAAACCAAAAATAACATTGTCAACAACGCTAATAATAACAAAATCCAAATCTCAAAAAAATTTAATCTCTCTTCATTGATATAAAGTAAAGATAAAAAAACCCAAAATACCGAAATAACCAGAATAATATTCTTTGAAAAATAAGCAATAGAATCATTAAAAAGTAATCCATTAAATAAGTAAACAATTAAATTACTTGAATTTCACAAAATTAGATATGTAAAAAGAATTACAAAAAAAGAAACCCATCCTAAACTTAAATTAAGTATTGGAAAACCTCTATTTTCTGACATAGCTAAGATAACTGAAAACAACAAAACAATTAATATTGATAAAAACAAAAAAATCTCCGGTAAAATAAGATAGAAATCGTAAATAGAAAAAAACATGATTATAATAGCCAATTTAAGTCGTAGCATTGGATTATGAAAGTATTAATTTCATATTACATACAATAAAATTGATAATAATTATAAAAATTTTTTAAAAAACAACATAATTAAAAGTTGACACTTGCATAACCGTAAAGAAAATACTCGAATAAATTCCCATCCAAACAACTGTAACAACAAGAGGTATTAAAATCCAAAATTCGCGTCTAGAAACATCTTGAAATTCATTAATATAAAAATACTTTAAAGAACCACAACAAACACGATTAAAAAGCCAAATAGAATACGCAGCCGCTAAAACCATGCTTAATGCTGCAAAAAAACAAGCACTAATTTGAGAAAAAAACACACCTAATAAAACAGTAAACTCTCCAACAAAACTACTAGTACCAGGAAAACCTAAATTTGCAAATGAAAAAAATAAAAAAAACACTGAAAATAGAGGCATACATTGAGTTAAGCCTCCATAATATTTTATTATTCTAGTTTTATATCTATCATACAAAATTCCCACACACAAAAATAATGCACTAGAAACTAAACCATGACTCAACATTAAATAAATACTACCCTGTAAACTCAAAATACAACCTGAAAATATACCTAATGTCACCAATCCCATATGGGCCACCGATGAATAAGCAATTGCTTTCTTTAAATCAATTTGTCTTAAAGTAGTTAAAGAAGCATAAATAGATGCTACAATACTTAACACAAAAATGAAAGGAGTAAAATAAATTGAAGCAATTGGAAACAATAACAACGAAAATCGTAAAAAGCCGTAGCCCCCTAATTTTAACAAAACACCTGCTAAGATAACAGAACCTGCTGTTGGAGCTTCTGCATGTGCTTCAGGTAATCAAATATGAAAAGGTATCATTGGTACTTTCACTGCAAAACTAGCAAAAAATGCTAATCATAACAATAATTGCCGCGATTCCGAAAATTCTATATGTCACAAAATTTGTAAATCTGTAGTTCCAGTTTCAAAATAGATAAATAACAAAGCTAAAAGCATTAACAATGAGCCAATTAAAGTATAAAGAAAAAATTGATAGGCAGCTCTTATTTTTCTTTGTCTAGAACCTCAAATACCAATTATAAAAAACATTGGAAGTAAAACACTCTCAAAAAAAATATAAAAAAGTAATAAGTCCAAAACACAAAAAACTTGCAATAATAACCCCTCTAATATTAAAAAACTAATAAGATATTCTTTTAAGTAATTTTCTACTGAACCCCAACTTACAAGAATACAAAAAGGAATTAAAAAAGTTGTTAGTAAAACAAAAAACAAAGAAATCCCGTCGATACCTAAAATATAATTTATTTTTAAAATTGAAAATCATCTTAGAGTCAAAAGATATTGGAAAAAAGATGTATTCGAATCAAAAAGTAACCATAATAATAAGGAAGTTAAAAAAATTATACAACTTATGAATAACGCAATACTTTTTTGTAAGTTTTCATCTTTTGATGGTAATATAGAAATAAACAGAGCACCCAAAAAAGGACCACTTAAAAGGAATAAAAATATACTAGAGATTGTCATAATATTGTATTGCTAGAAATTATTCTAATCTAAAAGTTAAAATCTAATTGTCTTATAATAATTGAATTTAAATCAAAACTTTCACGATTGTTCCCAATAACCAAATAATATTTAAGTACAAAATACTGTAAAATTTTTACATCTTATTCAATATTCAAGAAATAAAACGTTCTACTGATACAACCTCTACAACAATAGGCATTGCAGCGTGGTTTACTCCACAAATTTCTGAACATTGACCATAAAATATCCCTTCTCTTTTAACGAACAAAGAGATTTGATTTAATCTACCAGGTAAAGCATCACATTTTACCCCAAAAGAAGGTACTGCTCAACTATGAATGACATCAGCACCCGTAATAATCAATCTAACAAAAGTATTAGCAGGAATTATCATCCTCTGATCAACTTCCAACATTCTCAATTGACCTAAATTTAAATCTTCTTCCGGTATCATATAACTATCAAACCCTACCGTTTCACAAGTCTGTGCACTATTAAAATCCGAGTACTCATAACTTCAAAATCACTGCTTTCCAATAACTTTTACAGTAACAGCAGGATCAATAACTTCATCTAATGAATAAAGCAAAGTAAACGAAGGTGTTGCAATTAAAATTAAAATTAAGCTAGGAGTAAGAGTTCAAACTAGCTCAATTGTAGTACCATGAACTAAAGGGTAAGCAACAGGATGATTTTTATAATAAAAAAAATATAGTGTTCGAAATAGCATTCAACATACAAAAACAACAATTACCATTAAGATAAAAAATAAATTATGATGTAAATTAATTATCCCTTCCATAATAGGGTTAGCAGCTTCTTGAAAACCCATTTGTCAATGTTCTGGAACATCAAGAAAAGTATAATTAACAAAAATTAAATTTAACAAAATATAATTTTTTAAAAACAACTTTCCTTTCGACAGATAATTTAAAAACACCTTTACAAAAGTAAAAGCCAACAACCTAAATACAAAAATACATTAAAAACAAAATGAAAAAATAATAAACAAATATAATACCTTACAAGCTGTAAAAAATAATCTTTAACCAAAACAAAATAAGGCTTGAATTGCTATATTGTGAATATAATCTGTAAGAATGACCACAAAACACAAAGTAGCAAGGTTGTTAATATTTTATACCCAAATGCTCTTTTAACAGCTTACCAAAATAAGTATGAACCAATAAAAAGACTCAAAAAAAACTTTAAAATATTAATTTTAAGTTTAATTAAAGCATTGCTAAATTAAACTTACTCGTTATTGGACTTGAACCAACAACCATAAGGAATGGATTTTAAATCCATCGTGTTTACCATTTCACCAAACGAGCGTATACTAGGCCAAATATAATTTGAATTTTGTTTTTCAAGCAATTATCAGTCTTTAGATTAATCGATCAAATTTTACTTGATTTACCAGTTAATTTTGGTAATTTAAGTTTTGACTTAAAAATTTTCTAACCTTTAATAAAGTTCAAAATTTCCTCACAAATTTTTGTGTAATTGCTTTGTTAGCCCTAAAGAAGGTAAGATTCGAACTTACGAAAATATAAACAATTAACAGATTTACAGTCTGTCGCTTTTAACCACTCAGCCACTTCTTCCAATTTCAAAAACTTTTCACACACTACACCATAAATTTATATGGTTTTTTTAATAAGAGGCAATTCATTAAAAGTATGATAAGCCATTAAAAACAATAAATTAAATAATATTTACCACCTAAAAGAAAAAACAAATATAATACCTTACAAGCTGTAAAAAAATAATCTTTAACCAAAACAAAAATAAGGCTTGAATTGCTATATTGTGAATATAATCTGTAAGAATGACCACAAAACACAAAGTAGCAAGGTTGTTAATATTTTATACCCAAATGCTCTTTACCAACCTTAAAAATAACATTTCATTGTATACGGTTTTTAAATCTCTTTCCCCTTCTTTTTTTCTTATTAAATCCTATCACTTCTTAAACCATTGCTTGTTATCTTGCGTCTACAAACAACAATACTATTTGTATAATAATAGGGATTTAACAGCTTACCAAAATAAGTATGAACCAATAAAAAGACTCAAAAAAAACTTAAAATATCAATATCAAAATAAAAAATCCAAGGCAAACAAACAAGAGCAAAAACTCGTACGAACAGCCATACAAATTTATAAAAAGATTGGTATGTTAAATTAAATTTTTTTTTTGTTAACATGTTTTAATTATTTTTATTATAATACTGAACTAAACTATAAAAACTATAAATTTGTACCCAAAAACTTTTCACACACTACACCATAAATTTATATGGTTTTTTTAATAAGAGGCAATTCATTAAAAGTATGATAAGCCGTTGGAGATGTCAAAACTCATTCTATTGTAAATGCAGAATAAGTTTTTGAATTATTTTCTGTCGCTAAATTTTTTTCATCTCAAATTCATGGATTTGAAGGAGAAACAGTTCCTTGAGTTAAAGTTACATAAATAATATAAAAAAAGAATAAACCAGAAAATAAAGAAACATATGACCCAAAAGTAGAAATAGCATTTCAATCTGCATAAGCATCTGGATAATCTGGAATACGTCTTGGCATACCAGCTAAACCTAAAAAATGCATTGGGAAAAAAGTAAGATTCACACCAATAAAAATTGTTCAAAAATGAATCTGTCCTAGTATCTCAGGATATTGCACCCCAGAGATTTTTCCAATTCAATAATAAAATCCTGCAAAAATTGCAAAAACAGCACCCATTGAAAGTACATAATGAAAATGGGCAACCACATAATAGGTATCATGTAATGCTATATCCAAACCAGAATTCGATAAAACAATTCCAGTTAAACCTCCAATTGTAAATAAAAAAATAAAACCTATAGCAAAAAGCAACGGAGTTTTAAAATGTAATGAACCTTCCCAAAGCGTTGCAATTCAACTAAAAATTTTTATACCTGTAGGCACAGCAATAACCATTGTAGCTGCAGTAAAATAAGCTCTGGTATCAACGTCTAAACCAACGGATAGGATAAGAAACCAATACATATACCCTCGGGCTTACCGAGGATATTTAGTTATCAACAACTCTCCTCCAAACCGTACATGCACCTTTCAATGCATACAGCTCTCCATTATAAAAACAAGAATTTTACTCTTCTTTATATATATTTAGATCTCTACAATAAAATCTTATTCTTTGTTTTATTTTTTTATTACGTCTTTGCGGCGGTATTTCATTACTTTAAAACTTCTATAACTGTTACACTTCCCTCGATCTGTTTGACCTAAATACTATTATAACTCCGTTTCCATATACTTTTCAGTACTTAGGAAATCCTAAATTCTTATTAATTAACTTTTATTAATATTATTGTTCTAGAAACGATTCTTTCTTAACTTGTTGTTATTATGTGTTGATTAACCCTATCTATACCTGTACACTTTGTATAAATATCTCAAACAATATGCTTTACATAACCATAACATTGCACATAAGGATCGCGGTACCTTCACTTGAATCTTTGTATGTTTCATGACAATTTTAGCTTGGGATCTATAAACTACTGTTACTAAGTTCTAATTCCCTTTACAAACATGCTACACTTCCCTATGTTTTCACAATCGGATTAGTTTGTTGCTTATTTAACGATTGGGTTTGTTAAATTGGTGTCAATTAATAATTAGATAGCACACTATACATATGATGAGCTCAAACAATGAAACCTAAAACTCCAATTGATAACATTGCGTATACCATACCAACATAACCAAAAACAGGTTTGTTTGCAAATATAGACACAACATGACTAATTATTCCAAATCCTGGTAAAATAAGTAGAAGTCAATTATGACGGTATGGAGCCAAATCCCCATGGACAACGAAATTACTCTTTGAACCATAAATAAACTTTTTAGCCTATATAGCTCTCTATAAATCTCACTCAATAGTTTGCCACCTTCCCGAGCCGTTACCAAAAATTTCAAGCATATCCTATTCCAGAATTCCTTAACTCGCAGCTAAAGTGAGTTGACACACGAATGTAAACTTCTGGATGACCAAAAAATCAAAATAAGTGTTGGTATAAAACTGGGTCACCGCCTCCAGCATTATCATAAAAAGTAGTATTAAAATTTCGATCCGTTAATAGATACCAGTTGGAATCGTTAAGTTCTTAAAGAAACTCAACTAAGCCCTGGTCCACACGATGCAAGCAAATTTTTTACACACCGCGTTCCATCGAAGAATATTTTTGATATCTCTCCTAACATATCACAATTTTCGCTCTTGTCACTTAACATTATTAGAGTTCTGCCGCATCTGAACCAACCCTCTGGTGTTGATTTAACAGTTTGTACAATATTACCATCTGACACAATGCGGTATATGATATTCACAATTAGTCCTCCGGTCAGTTTACCCTTAGAGCGACCATTGAACACCTCTCTCAAAATTTCGAATTGAATATTGGAACAAGTAAACGATAAATGCTCACTCCATGGTAATAGCACCTGCAAACACTGGTAATGATAAAATAAGTAAAAAAGATGTAATTAAAATTGATCATACGAACAAAGGCATATGTTGCATACTTTGGCCATCGTTTCGCATATTAAAGATAGTTGCAATAAAGTTTATTGAACCTAAAATAGAAGAAACTCCAGCTAAATGAAGAGCAAATATAGCTAAATCAACTGCTGCCCCTGAATGACTCTGAATTGAACTTAAAGGTGGGTATACTGTTCAACCAGTTCCTACCCCAACTTCAACAAGTGCAGAAACTAACAACAATACTAACGAAGCAGGCATCATTCAAAATGAAATATTATTCAATCTTGGAAACGCCATATCTGGTGATGCAATCAAAATTGGAACGAATCAATTTCCAAAACCCCCAAATAAAATAGGCATTACCATATAAAAAATCATTAATAAAGCATGAGCAGTAATAAGAACATTATAAAGTTGAAAATTTTGAGAAAAAAATTGATTTCCAGGATAAGCCAACTCCATGCGAATAAACATGGAAAAAGCAGTACCTAAAATACCAGAAAAAGCACCAAAAATTAAATAAAAAGTTCCAATATCTTTATGATTAGTCGAATAAAAATATCTGTAAATAATAGAATTTGACATCAATTTACTTAATATCAATTTGACTGACAATAAATTCACGGCTTATGTCAGTCTAACTTAGCCTAATCTAAAAAAATTCTAGCATAGATTCACAATGTAAAAAACAAAAACAATCTTTTTAAAATACTAATCAAATACAAATAGTATAAATTAAAGTAACAAATAATTAGAAAGAAAAAACAAAACAAAATAAGAAAGTTGATTAGAATCAAAAAATAATAAAAATAAATTAAAATCTTTAAAAATAAAGAAAGCAATAAAAAAGCAAATACTTAAAGTCATCAAAAACAAATAATATATTATATAACCAGACTGGAGCTCTGTTATTTTATTAGTCCATTTTGGAACTATAAAAACAACCCCATAAGGACCAAAAATTTCGATAAAACCTCGATCCAATATTTTAAAAGAAATATGATACCCAAATTTAAAAAACACATTAACTATTAAAGAATTGTACAATTTATCTCAATATCATCTTTTATTTAGTAAAAATAAAACTCAACGATTCATGTTTAACATTTGTTTATTAAATAAAAACTTAGTATAAAAATAATTACTTGACAAGGCAATTATAAAACCTAAGGTAGTTAAATAAAATGGAATCAATTTTAAATGTAAAATTAAATTTTCTTCAATTTCAACGTCATTTAAATGAATAGGTAACACCAATAAAGAATTTTCTCAAAATGTCGTACCAACTCCAATAAACAAGTCTTTCATCAAAAAACCTACTCACATACTAAAAAAAGCTAATACAATAAGAGGAAAATAAATTAAAAATGTTCCTTCGTGTGCATTTGATAATTTTGATTTTGTTGCATTTGTACCATTTATAAAGGTTAAAAATAGTAATCGAAAAGAATAAAAAGAAGTAAACAAAACGGACAAACACCCTAATCAATAAGCAAAAGAACGATGAGTATCACTCAATATAGAATGACGTAAAATCAAGACTAATTCTAAAATGTAATCTTTTGAGTAAAAACCACTTAAAAATGGAAAACCGGTTAGTGCTAGAGAACCAATAAGTATCATCACATAGCTTAAAGGAAGAATATAAAACAAACCTCCCATGCGACGCATATCTTGTTCATCAGACATTGCATGGATTACCGAACCAGCACTTAAAAATAACAAAGCTTTGAAAAATGCATGATTGAAAAGATGAAACATTCCAACTTGATAACTAGAAATTCCACACGCAAAAATCATATAACCAAGTTGACTACAAGTAGAAAAAGCAATAACACGTTTCAAATCATTCTGAAAAACAGCTGTTGTAGAAGCAAACAATGTTGTACATGCCCCGACAATCGTAATTATAAACATTGTAGTATAAGTATATTCTAAGATAGGTGAGCACCTAACCATTAAAAAAACACCTGCAGTTACCATTGTAGCTGCATGAATCAAAGCAGACACAGGAGTTGGACCCTCCATTGCATCTGGTAATCAAGTATGTAACCCCAATTGTGCTGATTTTCCAACTGCACCTACAAAAAAGAAAAAGGTTATAAAAGTTAATGTATAAAAATCAACTGTAAAAAACTTTAATTGAATTGATTCAAAAAAAGGCACCAAACCAAAAATAGCTGTATAATCCAAAGTACGAAATAGATAAAATACTGAAAAGATTCCTAAGCTTAACCCAAAATCCCCTACTCGATTTACCACCAAAGCCTTTATAGAAGACTGATTTGCATTTAATCTTGTAAATCAAAAGTTTATTAACAAATAAGAAGATAAACCAACACCTTCCCAACCAACAAACATTTGCAATAAATTGTCTGCTGTAACCAAAATCAACATAAAAAAAGTGAAAAGACTCAAATAAGACATAAATCGTGGCCTATGAGGATCATTATTCATATAAGCAACAGAGTACATATGTACTAAGCTAGAAATAAAAGTTATTATTACCAGCATAACAACGCTCAAAGAATCATTAAAATTAGTAAAATTAAAAAATTTTACTATTTCTTTAAACCGTACGTGTATCTTCTGTTAACTACAGTTTTTCTTAAAATACAATGCATTTCAAAAATGTTGAATAAAATTTTTTTATCATTCAAAAAACTGCAGCAATTTTAACAATTATTTTTATAAAGCACACAATAAAAAACCTCAAGAAATAAAGACTTCTCCTAAACGAATCCAATCTATACAAGAAAAATAAACTTTAGAATTTAAAATTCCAACTTCGATAAAAGCTACTGTGGATAATAAAAAAGAAGTAATTATACAAATACAAGATAATAAGCTAGAACCCTCCTTACCAAAAAAACGGCCAAAAAATGCTATAACTAATGCACTGATTAAAGGAGAAAATATTATTAATAAATACATAATTATTATAAATTTAAAAAAAAATTTTATCAAACAGAGACTAATAATTTTCCTGTTGACAAATTATATTGATACCTGTTTCTATATTATTTACTAGCGTTTAACGAAATCAATTTGAGAAAAAATTAATTCTTTAGAAGAATTCAAACAATTTTTTAAAGTATCCTGCCACCCATATAAAAAAACTTTTTCATTTTTTTGAAGAACTTCAACATTGTAAATTCTTGAATCCAAAAAAAGAATCCTAAGTTTTAAAGAGTTGAACAATAAAGGTAAAATTAAATAAGTAAACAATGAATAAACAAGAAATAATGTTAAAAATAATCAAAAAACTTGGTTAAAAACAAGAGTATAATCTAACTGTGGCATAATTATCGTGTAATAAAATTTACCTTTAAAAGGTAAAATTATAAATCTTTCATCCAAACTCTAAACTAAAAATTAGTTTTAACCTCACTAATTAAAGATAATAAAATTATCCTAAAATTCTTTCTCAAATATTTTTTAATATATAATTTATTTTGCTAAATAAAATACATTTATACCTCAATCGTTATAATTTTTTTTAATGCAATTCTATTACATCTCTCAAGTAAACACAACTTAACAAAGTAAAAACATATGCTTGTAAAATAGCTACTCCAAGTTCAAGTCCAAGCAAAACAAATAAAAACATAAAAGGTAAGCAAGAAAACATTGCTAACAGACCCCCAGCTGATAACATTGTTCAAACAAAAGTAACTACAATTTTCAACAAAATGTGACCTGAAACCATATTTGCAAAAAGTCGTATAGATAAAGTAAATACTTTGATTACATAAGAAATAAATTCAATAACAACCAATAAAGGAATGATAAATACAGGAGTTCCTTTTGGTAAAAAAGCATTTAAAAAATTTATTCCATGAGTTTTAATACCTATAATGGTAATACCAACGAATACCATAAGAGCTAAAGAAAACGTAAAAACTATATGGCTAGTTACAGTAAATGTATAAGGAACTAAACCAATTAAGTTGCAAATCAAAATAAATAAAAAAAGAATAAATATAAATGGCACAAAAGGTTCTCCTTTTAACCCAGCGGCATCTTTCACCATATTAATTACAAATTTAAACAAATTTTCTCCTAAAAATAAAATTAGAACCATAAATTTCTATTTTCTTAAACTATACACAAATATTTAAATTTATATAGTTTCTAAATTACAATACAAATAAATATTCTTGCTTTACCTACCTCGTAAATTAATTCTTATCGACAAAAAATAAGATGCATTAATTTAAGTTAAATATCAATAAACTCTGTCATCGATTAGGAATAAACTTGATTTGAAAAGAAACAAAATACAAAAACAAAACTAGGATAAAGCTACAAAAAAATAAAAAAAAAGTACTATTTGTAATCGAAAAATTTAAACCTGAAATCTTTAAAGGAAATAAAACATTTATTTCAAATTGTTCTAAAGGACTAAAAATAAAATACTCCATTTGATAAATTATAAATAAGCATATTCTCTATTTTCATGCAACTTTTTGCTAAATTTCTATATAAACCAATTTTTAAATAACAACACCATATAAACTAATAAATAAGAAAACTACGATTATCACTTTGTTTATTTTTAAGAAAATAAAATTAAAAAAGTAAAAATTGCTATTAATTCTATCAAGCACTTATACCAACTATATATATAAATTTTTTATTTATAGCTCTTTTAAATCTTTTAATTTTTCAAATAGTTTATCAGCTATTTATTTAAATTTTTTAGATTGATAGCAATCTAAATTTCTATGACAAAACTTATTCCTACCCATCATTAAAGCAAACAAAGCTACTGCCTCAGTTAAAGCGAAACCTAAAATCGTGTACCCAAAAAGCTGCTGTTTTAACATTGGATTTCGTGAAAACGCAACAACAAGAGAACCAAAAACAATACCAACACCCGCGCCAACACCAGTTAAACCAATGGTTGCAAGACCAGCACCAATCATTTTCGCACTTTGTAAAGTTGTGTTCACGATAAATTTAACGTAAAAATTTATAACGCTTTGTACCCAACACAAGAAGAAAAGGATTCGAACCCTTAATTGTTGGTTTTGAAAACCAATGCTCTACCATTAAGCTATCTTCTCACATTCTACAGATAAGCCTGGCATGAAAAGATTTGAACTTTTGTATGGTGACTTCAAAAGTCACTGCCTTAACCAACTTGGCTACACACCAATAAATAAATTTTAGGTAAAGTAGGATTTGAACCCACGATAGAATTATCTATGTTAGTTTTCAAAACTAATGCTTTAAGCCACTCAGCCATTTACCCAAACTTTACATACAAAATAAACTTTCGGAATGACGTGATTTGAACACGTGACTTTCTTCTAAGTATAAGCTTTTTATCTTTTAAAACTTTATTGATATCAGTTGACATAAAAAGTTTTAGACGCTAAAAACAAAATTAATATTACAATTTTAATTTGAAACATAATTAATTTCGATATAAGAAATAAAATAAATCAACTATCTCTTTACATTGTAATTATCTCAAATTCCCAAAATAGATGCGATAACCAAACTACGCTACATCCCGCACAGAGGCAATAGGATTCGAACCTATGATAAATAAAATTTATAATGATTTAGCAAACCATCGCTTTAAGCCACTCAGCCATACCTCCATTATTGCTATTTTACATATTTAGGCTAAGAATGGAATCGAACCATTATTTTTTGAATTTGCAATTCAACGCATTAGCCATTTCATGCTTCTTAGCCTTAAAAAACACTCATTTAATTTTGACATCTGATCACAAAATTTCTTCTTAACATGACTAAAATAGTATAAAAATTGCATCATTTTAACATATCCTAAAATTTAGTATCATAATAAGTTATTGGATTGATAAATTGACAATTTTTAAACTTGTTGCTCATAATTTAACCAAACCTTTATTCCATAAGTACCTGCTTTATTGTAAGCAATACACTGTGCATATTCTATTGATGCTTTTAAAGATTGTAAAGGCATTTTGTATCTCTCATGAGCAATTGCTTTATTCAAATGCTTAGATCGCATACTTCGAATTCACTTCCGTTTTAAGCGACCTTGACAATGAATTTTTAAACTTTTTATCTTGTAAGATACATAACCATTCTGGGTCAATTTGATGATTTTTTTATCTTGAATTTTTTTAAATTTAGAACGTAAACGTTTTAAGATAAACTTTACCGATTTTGTTGTTTTTTCTAAATTTAATTTTATTCAATATGCTATAGTTTGTGGTTTAGATAGTCAAGAAACTCTTCACAATTCAAAGGTTACGAAATAACCCAATGCTCAAAAAAGCAAAGAATTATAAAACTCTATTGTATATTGAAAAGATTTAGAACCCATAAGTTTGTTTCAGTGATCAAAATAACTTAAAGAATATTTCTTCTTTTTATATCGCAAATAATCTCAAGCTGCACACTCTGAATAATAAATGGAAATAAACAATTCTTTGTTCGAATTCAAAAAAAATTTATGATCACAAATTACAATAGAAACGTAGCGCTTTATAGTTATTTGTGCAAAATCATGCTCTGAATGTATAAACTTTCATACTCGACGATAAAATAAATAATCCGGCTTTAGTAAGCAACTTGTAAAATGATTTAAAATTTGTTGTTTAGAAAAAATTAATTTTGAGTAAAAATCAGTAAGAGTATTGTAACATTGAAAAAACAATTTTCAATCTAAAGTATAACCTAAACGAAAACCAACAGCATTTACTTTTTGTCCCATAAAAAACAAAATATACTTCAACGAATCAAAGTCTTCCCGAATAGGATTTGAACCTACATTCTATAGCTTAGAAGGCTATCGCTTTATCCATTTAAGCTATCGAGAAAGACAACTAGGCACATTGGGATTCGAACCCAAATAAGATAGATTAAAAGTCTACGGCTTTATCCATTTAAGCTATGCACCTGCTTGTTTACCCACAACAAAAAATACTTTTTTCTAATTTTGACATTTGGCCACAAAATTTTTTCTTACTATGGTTAAAATAGCATAAAAAGTGGATACATAATCTTGACAAAAAACGTTTTTCCCCAGGTGGCCCGAGCAAACCCATGTC